CACCAGAGCACCTTCTACTTCTTCTAATAGGCCATGAACTATAGATAGAGAAGAATCATTCTGAGCGAGTCCATAAGAAGCGACCCACTTTTTCATCGGTTCCGGGGGAAGACCAAAGATCTTGCGCGACTGGTCCGCCAGAAAAACTCAAAAGAGAAAGAAGTCTCGTTAATCTCTTCATGCTCGTTCCAAGTTCGAAGTACCGTTTGGCCAAAGAAAAACCCGCTTCCTGACACGATTGCCTCTTTATATAGATAGATATAGGATCTATGGGGTTATTACTTAGAAGTCTATTTTGTACAAGATCCCCTCCTATCTGATAGAAAAGGGTCCCATGATCCCGAGCCGGTCTTATCTTGGCTCGCAAACCCCAAGTTTGTCTATGAAGAGCTAATCTAATTGTATTAGTTTCTATAATGGATTTCTTATGTGGAATACTAATGGATAGGGCCTCGTTGCTAAGTGCTACAAGATCTAGTGCACTGGAACTCGTGGTTATGGACCCGAATCCTTTAGTATGGAACATTGTCTTTTCCAAGTAAAAACCCCTAGTATATGAAAGAATGAAAAGGTGCTTTCGTTCTTGTGGAATAAGAAGCCCTCGTACCTTAATGAAAGGAAAATAGGAATTTTTCGTTAGGTATTTGACCAAACAAATAGGATCGTCCAGTTCCTATAGAACCTATCACTAAAATACCCGATAGGGCTAAGCGGAACGAAAAGTTTTCCATGAGATGGTAAATGAAAACGATTAGCCCCACACGAGGTTTGGGAATAAGTGATTGTCTGATAATGAGCAAGGAATATACGTCTTTCTGCTAAAGAGGATCTATTAAACTCATAATTCATTAGATCCTTGTTAGCAATGTCAACTAGCTATCATAAGTAAATGGATCCCGGTTGTTCAATCCTTTGATAACCAAGGTCATTCTTTGCTAAAGAGAAATGATCACTATGAGTCAGACTCAATAGAATTGGATCCATTCCAAATAGCGAGAATTAGGATTCTTGATCCCTCTCAATCTCTCTTTCAATTCGAGGATCCAGAGAGGTGTTTTCATAGTCATCTCCGAATATTTGCCATCTCCTAATATTTTCGATTTCATTTTTCTATGATATGTCTTTCTATATGAAAATTGGTTATTTACGATGTACGATGATCCCTGTTAAGCATCCATGGCTGAATGGTTAAAGCGCCCAACTCATAATTGGTAAATTTGCGGGTTCAATTCCTGCTGGATGCACGCGAACGGGAACGTTCCATAAGTCTATTGGAACTGGCTCTCTATCCATGGAATCTCATCCATCATCCATACATAACGAATTGGTATGGTATATTCATACCATAACATAAGAACAATAAGAACTCGAATTCTTATCGATACTGGAACTCAGAGCATAGGAGGGAAAGTCGATTTATGGATGGAATCAAATACGCAGTATTTACAGAAAAGAGTCTTCGTTTATTGGGAAAGAATCAATATACTTCTAATGTCGAATTGGGATTCACTAAGACAGAAATAAAGCATTGGGTCGAACTCTTCTTTGGTGTTAAGGTAGTAGCTGTGAATAGCCATCGACTACCCGGAAAGGGTAGAAGAATGGGGCCTATTCTGGGACATACAATGCATTACAGACGTATGATCATTACCCTTCAACCGGGTTATTCTATTCCACTTCTAGATAGAGAAAAGAACTAAAGGAGAATACTTAATAATACGGCGAAACATTTATACAAAACACCTATCCCGAGCACACGCAAGGGAACCGTAGACAGGCAAGTGAAATCCAATCCACGAAATAAATTGATCCATGGACGGCACCGTTGTGGTAAAGGTCGTAATGCCAGAGGAATCATTACCGCAAGGCATAGAGGGGGAGGTCATAAGCGCCTATACCGTAAAATCGATTTTCGACGGAATCAAAAAGACATATCTGGTAGAATCGTAACTATAGAATATGACCCTAATCGAAATGCATACATTTGTCTCATACACTATGGGGATGGTGAGAAGAGATATATTTTACATCCCAGAGGGGCTATAATTGGAGATACTATTGTTTCTGGTACAAAAGTTCCTATATCAATGGGAAATGCCCTACCTTTGAGTGCGGTTTGAACTATTGATTTACGTAATTGGAAGTAACCAATTAGGTTTACGACGAAACCTAGAAATCGATCACTGATCCAATTTGACTACCTCTACGGGATAGACCTCAACAGAAAACTGTTGAGTAACGGCAGCAAGTGATTGAGTTCAGTAGTTCCTCATAGAAAATTATTGACTCTAGAGATATGGTAATATGGAGAAGACAAAATTGTTTGAAGCACGCACAGAACCGGAAGCGCCCCTTCTTTCAAAGAGAGGAGGACGGGTTATTCACATTTAATTTGATGGTCAGAGGCGAGTTGAAAGCTAAGCAGTGGTAATTAAGACCCCCGGGTGAAAATAGGGATGTCTCCTACGTTACCCATAATATGTGGAAGTATCGACGTAATTTCATAGAGTCATTCGATCTGAATGCTACATGAAGAACATAAGCCAGATGACGGAACGCGGAGACCTAGGATGTGGAAGATCATAACATGAGCGATTCGGCAGATTTGGATTCCTTTTCTATATATCCACTCATGTGGTACTTCATCATACGATTCATATAAGATCCATCTGTCTAGAGATCGTCATATACATCTAGAAAGCCGTATGCTTTGCAAGAAGCTTGTACAGTTTGGGAAGGGGTTTTTTGAGAAAAAAGAAGAATCTACTTCAACCGATATGCCCTTAGGCACGGCCATACATAACATAGAAATCACACGTGGAAGGGGTGGGCAATTAGCTAGAGCAGCAGGTGCTGTAGCGAAACTGATTGCAAAAGAGGGTAAATCGGCCACTTTAAGATTACCATCTGGGGAGGTCCGTTTGGTATCCCAAAACTGCTTAGCAACAGTCGGACAAGTGGGTAATGTTGGGGTGAACCAAAAAAGTTTGGGTAGAGCCGGATCTAAGTGTTGGCTAGGTAAACGCCCTGTAGTAAGAGGGGTAGTTATGAACCCTGTGGACCACCCCCATGGGGGCGGTGAAGGGAAAGCCCCCATTGGTAGAAAAAAACCCACAACCCCTTGGGGTTATCCTGCGCTTGGAAGAAGAACTAGGAAAAGGAAAAAATATAGTGATAGTTTTATTCTTCGTCGCCGTAAGTAAATACGTAACTAGGAATATGGAAAATTGCATTTTTGGAATTTGCAATAATGCGATGGGCGAACGACGGGAATTGAACCCGCGCATGGTGGATTCACAATCCACTGCCTTGATCCACTTGGCTACATCCGCCCCTTATCCAGCTAAAGGATTTTCTCTTTTTTCCATTCATCATTATTCTATTTATTCGGACCTCCATACCTCGATCGAGATAGTGGACATAGGATGCCACTCTTTAAAATGAAAAAAGGAGTAATCAGCTGTGACACGAAAAAAAACGAATCCTTTTGTAGCTCGTCATTTATTGGCAAAAATCGAAAAGGTCAATATGAAGGAGGAGAAAGAAACAATAGTAACGTGGTCCCGGGCATCTAGCATTCTACCCGCAATGGTAGGCCATACAATCGCGATTCATAATGGAAAGGAACATATACCTATTTACATAACAAATCCTATGGTAGGTCGCAAATTGGGGGAATTCGTGCCTACTCGGCATTTCACAAGTTATGAAAGTGCAAGAAAGGATACTAAATCTCGTCGTTAACTGAATTCAGAATAGAAAGATTCAGAATAAACAAAATTTATAGGATTCAAATAAAGTAAAGGTAGGCGGGTAATAACCTTATTTATGACAAGTTTCAAATTGGTAAAGTATACCCCTAGGATAAAGAAGAAGAAGAACGGGCTAAGGAAACTCGCAAGAAAAGTTCCAACCGATCGTCTACTTAAGTTCGAACGGGTTTTCAAAGCACAAAAACGCATACATATGTCTGTTTTCAAAGCACAAAGAGTTCTTGATGAGATTCGCTGGCGTTACTACGAGGAAACCGTTATGATACTGAACCTCATGCCTTATCGAGCATCTTATCCCATCTTAAAGTTGGTTTATTCAGCAGCAGCAAATGCCACTCATTATAGGGATTTCGACAAAGCGCGTTTATTCATCACTAAAGCCGAAGTCAGTAGGAGTACTATTATGAAAAAATTCAGACCTCGGGCTCGAGGCCGTGGTTATCCTATAAAAAAAACCATGTGTCATATAACAATTGCACTAAATATAGTAAAGAAATCTAAATAATCTTTAGATTAATCTAAGATTTCAATTCCCAGTAAAAAAAAAAATAAAATAGAAAAATATGGGACAAAAAATAAATCCACTTGGTTTCAGACTTGGTACAACCCAAAATCACCATTCCTTTTGGTTCGCACAACCAAAAAATTATTCTGACGGTCTACAGGAAGATAAAAAAATACGGAATTGTATCAAGAACTATATACAAAAGAATAGGAAAAAAGGCTCGAATAGAAAAATAGAATCAGACTCAAGTTCGGAAGTAATTACACATATAGAAATTCAAAAAGAAATCGATACAATACACGTGATAATCCATATTGGATTCCCCAATTTATTAAAGAAAAAAGGAGCAATCGAAGAATTAGAGAAGGATCTCCAAAAGGAAGTTAATTCTGTAAACCAGAGACTTAATATTGCTATCGAAAAAGTTAAAGAACCTTATAGACAACCTAACATTCTTGCAGAATATATAGCTTTCCAATTAAAAAATAGAGTTTCATTCCGAAAGGCAATGAAAAAAGCCATTGAATTAACTAAAAAAGCAGATATAAAGGGAGTAAAAATAAAAATAGCGGGTCGTCTAGCAGGGAAAGAAATTGCACGTGCCGAATGCATCAAAAAGGGTAGACTTCCCCTCCAAACAATTCGCGCTAAAATTGATTATTGCTGCTATCCAATTCGAACTATTTATGGAGTATTAGGTGTAAAAATTTGGATATTCGTAGAAGAATAATAAGTAACCTTATCTTCCCATTCTGCCCAGTGATAGAATAAAAAAAACAAGAGCCTTATTTTTCCCGAAATGCCTAAAAAAAAGAAGAAATTGTAGCTCTTTCTATAAGATTTAATGAAAATTGATAAATCTTTTAATATAATTGCTATGCTTAGTGTGTGACTCGTTAGTTTTTTCTTTAGGGTCAAAAATAGGGATTCAAAACCCTACTAAAAAAGGAAAAAACTTAGTAATTATAGAAAATTAACTAATAACCAACCCATTGCTTCGTATTGTCGAGATCCTAAAATAAGAAACAGTGACTATGTGAATAAATACATCTATCATAAATGAGTAGATCTATCATATAGTTGTAGCAACTGCATTTTTTTTTCCAAAAAAAAGAAACCAGATTCTATATCTAGGTTGTGAAGCAAAACTAAAAGGATGTGGATAAAAGGAGGGATGATAGATAGAAGGAAGAAGAATAAGAAAGATATAGGATTCCAATGTGTATGGTCTATGAATTACATCATAAAAGGCAATGTGATAAAGCATCAATATAATAAAATAAAAAAAAGAGAATTCGAAATCGTAACTTCAAACACAAAATAAAAACTTAAAGCAATAATATAATAAGGAGCAGCACGGGTTAATAAAACTGAGAAAATTGACTCGGAAAGGAATTTTTTTGGAAGCTCCGTTGCAGGATTCAAACCTAACCATTAAAGGAGAAGCTGTGGGAACGACAAAACCTATGACTGCATAGGATTTTATTGAACAGAATCCTAATACTTCATTGGGTGGGATGGCGGAACAAACCAAAAAAATTGCTTTATTTGCTAAGGTTATAAATTAACAAATAAGACAGAAAAGAGTAAAAATTCGCCCGCGAAATCCTTATTGGATTAAAATACTTTACCACGATTCAATAAGAATAAAAATAAGGGGATTCCCTTTAAAAGAGAAAAATTACATTAATTATCTATAAATATAGAATTTGGATATATTCTGGATCTTCTTTCTTGACTTTATATTTTTCTATTTTAACAAATTCAAAAAAACCTAACTTTTTCTATTATATCTTTTTCTATTATATATTGATTAACTTTTTCTATATGTATCTATCCGTAATATCTTTTAATATTATGAAATTAGAGAAATTTGCACGCTTTCTCATTTCATTCGCGAGGAGCTGGATGAGAAGAAATTCTCATGTCCAGTTTTGCAGTAGAGATGGAACTAAGAAAGAACCATCGACTATAACCCCAAAAGAACTAGATTTCGTAAACAACATAGAGGAAGAATGAAGGGAAAATCCTGCCGAGGAAATCGTATTTGTTTTGGGAGATATGCTCTTCAAGTACTTGAACCCGCTTGGATCACAGCGAGACAGATAGAAGCAGGACGAAGAGCAATGACACGATATGCACGTCGTGGTGGAAAACTATGGGTACGTATATTTCCCGACAAACCAGTTACAATAAGACCCACAGAAACACGTATGGGTTCGGGAAAGGGATCCCCCGAATATTGGGTAGCAGTTGTTAAACCAGGTCGAATACTTTATGAAATGAGCGGAGTATCTGAAACTGTAGCTAGAGCAGCTATCTCCATAGCTGCCAGTAAAATGCCCATACGAAGTCAATTTCTTCGATTAGAGATATAGAACCCCAAAAAGGAGTATTGAAGATAAAAAACCCGAGGTTTTTCTTTCTGTAAAGACAATATTTCTTTCATCCTTTTGAATTGAAATAACAAATTGAAATCAAAATAATATGATTCAACCTCAGACCCTTTTAAATGTAGCAGATAACAGTGGAGCTCGCAAATTGATGTGTATTCGAGTCATAGGAGCTGCTGGTAATCAGCGATATGCTCGTATTGGTGATGTTATTGTTGCTGTAATCAAAGACGCAGTGCCCCAAATGCCTCTAGAAAGATCCGAAGTAATTCGAGCTGTAATTGTACGTACATGTAAAGAATTCAAATGCGAAGACGGTATAATAATACGCTATGATGACAATGCAGCAGTTATCATTGATCAAAAAGGAAATCCAAAAGGAACTCGAGTTTTTGGCGCGATTGCCGAGGAATTGAGAGAATTGAATTTTACTAAAATAGTTTCATTAGCTCCTGAAGTATTATAAATACTAGTAGACGAGATATAGATCAAAGAAAAAATTAGTAGATTGTGTATCACGTATATGCTTTAAAATCCAAAATAAAAATAAAAAGGAAAACATGTTGTTTATAGAAAAATTAGGAGGAACCTAGAATTAGAGTTTTATGGGCAAGGACACTATTGCTGATTTACTAACTTCTATAAGAAACGCAGACATGAATAAAAAAGGAACTGTTCGAGTAGTATCTACAAATATTACCGAAAGCATTGTTAAAATACTTCTACGAGAGGGGTTTATTGAAAGTGTTCGGAAACATCAGGAAAGTAACAGATATTTCTTGGTTTCAACTTTGCGACATCAAAAGAGAAAGACTAGAAAGGGAATATATAGAACTAGAACCTTTTTAAAGCGTATCAGCCGACCTGGCTTACGAATCTATGCCAACTATCAAAGAATTCCTAAGGTTTTGGGCGGAATGGGAATTGCTATTCTTTCTACTTCTCGAGGTATAATGACAGATCGAGAAGCTCGACTAAACAGAATTGGGGGAGAAGTCTTATGTTATATATGGTAATGGGCCCGCCTATAGTACACGAATTATATCTCGAACTTCCTATTTTGGAAATTCAAATCGAAAAATAGGAGAAAAAAAAAAATGACAGAAAAAAAAAATAGGAGAGAAAAAAAAAACCCGAGAGAAGCAAAAGTAACTTTCGAAGGTTTAGTTATGGAAGCCCTACCCAACGGAATGTTCCGCGTTCGCCTAGAGAATGACACCATCATCCTGGGCTATATTTCAGGAAAGATCCGGTCGAGTTCTATACGAATACTGATGGGGGATAGGGTCAAAATTGAAGTAAGTCGTTATGATTCAAGCAAGGGACGTATAATTTATAGGCTTCCCCATAAGGATTCGAAGCGTACCGAAGACTCTAAGGATACTGAAGATTTGAAGGATACCAAAGATTTAAAGGATTAGATTTTTCTAGGGTAATAAATTCCAAGTTTCAAAATTTAAGTGAAGAGACTTATTTTTTCCCAAAGAGTAGATTCATAGTTTAAGAAAGGAATACCTAAATATGAAAATAAGAGCTTCCGTTCGTAAAATTTGTACAAAATGTCGACTGATTCGTAGGCGTGGGCGAATTAGAGTCATTTGTTCCAATCCGAAACATAAACAAAGACAGGGGTAATCTTTCGAAAAAGGAGCTTTTCTTTCTAAAAAGTAAAAAAAAAGTACCCACGGAAATGTCCAAATTCCAAATAAAAAAATGAAAATAAAGGATATATTTTACCCTGAAACGGATATCTTTGTATCTTTTTTTCTTTTTGTTATTTCTAACTCATATTTATGAGATAATAAAATATGGCAAAAGCTACACCAAAAATAGGTTCACGTAAGAGAGTGCGTATTGGTTTGCGTAGGAATGCCCGTTTTAGTTTACGAAAGAGTGCACGTAGAATAACAAAAGGGGTTATTCATGTTCAAGCCAGTTTCAACAATACCATTATAACTGTTACAGACCCGCAAGGTCGGGTGGTTTTCTGGTCCTCCGCAGGTACTTGTGGATTCAAAAGCTCAAGAAAAGCATCGCCCTATGCTGGTCAAAGAACAGCAGTAGATGCTATTCGTACAGTGGGTTTGCAACGAGCAGAAGTTATGGTAAAAGGTGCTGGTAGCGGAAGAGATGCCGCATTACGAGCCATTGCTAAAAGTGGTGTACGGTTAAGTTGTATACGCGATGTAACACCTATGCCGCATAATGGATGTCGACCTCCTAAAAAAAGACGTCTGTAAAAGAATTAAACCGCTTTCAAGAGAAATAAACGATTCAATGATCAAATAAAAATACTAGTCTATTATGGTTCGAGAGGAGGTAACAGGATCCATCCAAACACTACAGTGGAAGTGTGTTGAATCAAGAGTAGATAGTAAGCGTCTTTATTATGGTCGTTTCGTTCTGTCCCCGCTTAGAAAAGGTCAAGCGGATACTATCGGTATTGCCTTGCGAAGAGCTTTACTTGGAGAAATAGAAGGAACTTGTATCACACGCGCAAAATTTGGGAACGTGCCACACGAATATTCTACAATAGTAGGTATTGAAGAATCCATACAAGAAATTTTACTAAATTTGAAAGAAATTGTATTGAGAAGTAATCTGTATGGAGTTAGAGACGCATCAATTTGCGTCAAAGGTCCTAGATATATAACCGCTCAAGATATAATCTTACCCCCTTCCGTAGAAATTGTTGATACAACACAACCTATAGCTAACTTGAGAGAGCCCATTGATTTCTGTATTGAGTTACAGATCAAGAGAGATCGCGGATATCATACGGAACTCATAAAGAACTCTCAAGATGGAAGTTATCCTATAGATGCTGTATCCATGCCCGTTCGAAATGTGAATTATAGTATTTTTTCTTGTGGGAATGGAAATGAAAAACATGAGATACTTTTTCTAGAAATATGGACAAATGGAAGTTTAACCCCTAAAGAAGCGCTTTATGAAGCTTCTCGTAATTTGATTGATTTATTTCTTCCTTTTCTACACGCAGAGGAAGAGGGCGCTAGTTTCGAAGAAAATAAAAACAGGTTTACTCAAGCCCTTTTAACCTTTCAAAAAGGATTCACTAATCTAAAGAAAAACAAAAAAGGAATTCCATTGAATTGTATTTTTATTGATCAATTAGAATTGCCTTCTAGAACGTATAATTGTCTCAAAAGGGCCAATATACATACACTATTGGACCTTTTGAGTAAGACTGAAGAAGATCTTATGAGAATTGACAGTTTTCGTATGGAAGATGGAAAACTTCTATGGGACACTCTAGAGAAGCATCTACCAATTGATTTACCTAAGAACAAGTTCTCGCTTTAAATCCATTGCAATTTTTTCCTCTTTTTCTTTTTCGAGTTAGAATAAAAAGAAAAAAGAAAACAATTTTGCATCTTTGGCACAATCTATATTTTCGCGAAATGGATCATAATGAAATGGATTTTAGGTATCTAGGGAAGATTCACTTGGAAGTAACTATTTCCTAGATACCCATGCGGGGACTTTACAGTTGAATGAATCAACCCGAAAAATACCTAAAAAAGACCTAAAGTTAAGGATTTATCAATGGGTAATGTTGCTCCAATACCTAACCAAAGAGCTACTGCAGTACCGATTAAAAAAACGGTCGTAGCTACTGGGCGACGAAATGGATTTTGGAATTTATTGACATTCTCTAGAAAGGGTACTGTCAATAAGCCCGTTGGCACAGAAACCATTAAGAGAACGCCCAATAACTTATTGGGTACTGTACGGAGTATTTGAAATACGGGAAAGAAGTACCACTCGGGCAATATTTCCAGAGGAGTTGCAAACGGATCCGCCGGTTCACCAATCATTGATGGCTCGAGAACCGCTAAACCTACATTACATGCAATAGTACCTAAAATTACTACTGGAAAAATGTATAAAAGATCGTTGGGCCACGCGGGTTCCCCGTAATAATTATGTCCCATCCCTTTAGCTAATTTTGCTCTTAATACAGGATCATTTAAGTCAGGTTTCTTTGTTATTGGGATAGGTGAATTCTTTAGGATCCATCCCCCAAAGGAACCGGACATGAGAATTTTTCATCATCCGGCTCGAGCAAGAATGAAAGAAATAAGATCGTGGAGGATCCACAATAGAATAGGTTATATAATGACTCAATGACTCAAGGTAAGAAAAGCTTTATCAGATTATCTTTTCCTAAGTTGCGCCTATAACTACTCATTGAAAAGAATCCTATTCTTATGCGTAAATGCTCAATATCCAAGTGGGCTTACAAATTTGATCATGATCAATTGCTTTGTGGATTGTCTCTTGATTAGTTGGTGTTTATCCCCTCAATATCGCAAGTTTCTTACATCCAAACAAAGTATTTACTTGTTACTAATAAAAAATCAAAAAGTTTAGCCTACCTTCTTCCTTAGATCCCTTCTTTTACTCCGATAGTATTGCGGATCGAAATCGATGCAAAGAAAATGAATGCATTTCCATACTATAATAAAAAGTATGTGTAATAAATATGGAATTGGATCGTATCACATGACTTATTCCATTTATACTCTACGGGATCTTACGGAGCCTGTTCATGGATGCCATGGTTAGGGTATGATCATAGAAAATATTCTCCTCGAGTGAACCAGCCTATCCTTCCTAGATAGGGGACTTACGTGTTGATTGGATGCGGAGACACCTTTGGTCGTGAATTCTAATGTGGCAGATCCAATTCTCTATCTGCATGGCCAAATCAATAATTCAAGTCACACACTCCCATAATCCGCCTTATTTTCTTTCGTAAAAATCACTTCAACTATTTGTATCAAAATACTCCGGAGTTGAAGAGAGGTATCCAAATGACATGTCTTATTTTACAATAACCCATGTTTGTAGCAATGAAATACCACAACCTACCCGATATGATATATGAGAATTAGAATTCTCTATGATATGCCTTCCCTATAAAGGACCCGAAATACCTTGTTTACGTATCATTGGAAAGTGCATTAACATAAATACGGCAGTAAGCAGAGGCAGTACAAAGGTATGTAAACTATAAAAACGAGTCAAAGTGGATTGGCCCACACTAGCACTTCCACGTAATAACTCCACTAAAGGGGATCCTATTACCGGAATCGCTTCAGGTACACCAGTCACAATTTTGACTGCCCAATAACCAATTTGATCCCAAGGCAAAGAATAACCAGTTACACCAAATGATGCAGTCAATACAGCCAAAACCACACCTGTGACCCAAGTTAATTCACGAGGTTTTTTAAATCCACCTGTGAGATACACACGAAATACGTGCAGGATCATCATTAGAACCATCATACTTGCTGACCATCGATGAACTGATCGGATTAACCAACCAAAGTTGGCCTCCGTCATTATATATTGAACAGAGGAAAAAGCCTCTGTAACGGTTGGTCGGTAGTAAAAAGTCATAGCAAAACCGGTAGCCACTTGTACTAGAAAACAAGTAAGTGTAATTCCCCCTAAACAATAAAATATGTTCACATGAGGAGGAACATATTTACTTGTTATATCATCTGCAATTGCCTGAATCTCAAGACGTTCCTCAAACCAATCATATACTTTATTGAGATAGGTAACTAGCCCGACTCCCCCTCTGAGAACCGTATATGAAAATTTCATCTCGTACGGCTCAAGCAGAAACACACAAATTTTCAACGGATATTTGAAAATAAAGGTTCAAAACTTTACCAGCCACGGGATTGGCTCGATTTGCCTTGAAGATATTAAATAAGAAAAATCCGGAATTTTTTCTTTGTGATGATAATGCCAAAAAATCTCAAGTTGGCTCATCTGTCTTTCTTTCCCTTATGTTGTAGAGGCCTCTTGACTTTTCTCGTCCCTATTTTATTTATTACTAGTAATAAATAAAATAAAATTTATAGTGGTTTTCTGATAGAAATTATCTTGTTGCGATCCTATGAATCAGTTCAATTAAAACCTTAGATTCATACTAGAGCCACGATGATTGAGTCTCAAGCTAAACAAAGGGCAAGGGTTCTTTGAATAAGAACCGCTTGATGATCATTTATTGAATCAGTGTAATGACTCGACAAAATCGAGAGAAAAAAGTTTTCTTTTGGGGAAACCAAATTGGAAGGAAGAAAATTTCTTTTTTTATTTTTATTTTATTAAGAACTACTTGAATTTTTTTTCAGTCTGGTTGCGAGGTCTAAATAGTGAGTATGAATCATAGTTCCTTTTTTTTTTTTGATCCACTCTATGTATTTCGTGTTCCAGATACTAGAATAAATAATATCCGACGAATTAGAATCATCTTGATAGAGATAACAGGCCCTTTCTATGTATTATCAATAGGATCAATTCTAACAAGTCACACACTCATATTCCAGAGATACCGAAACAAAAAAATCCACGGTCGAACTACCAGAATGTTTAGAAATGTGGAGCTTAAAGTAGAAAAGCCTTTTTTTCGATGGAAAAACTATGACTTCATAGTTTTAGTTAGTAAAAACCTAATTCGTTAAAATTCCGTCCAGTAAAACAGAAGAATTATAAATTTCTAAAATGATAGATAGGAATATCGCGAATAAAGCCATTGCGACCCCCATAAAAGGAGTAGTCCCCCAACCCGGGGCTACTTTCCCATATTCCGAATTCAAGGGTTTCAATAAAGTACCTGCACCAGTTCGTCTTGGTCTAGCTCTAGAACTATCTTCAACGGTTTGTGTAGCCATAAATTCTATTTAATGATTGGTGTTGACTTTGTATACTATTCCGTTGTAGTTGTAAATACACGATCTTTTCGTAGATCCATTGTAATCTTGAAATTCTATAAAAATGGAAACAGCAACTTTAGTCGCCATCTCCATATCTGGTTTACTTGTAAGCTTTACTGGGTATGCCTTATATACCGCGTTTGGGCAACCCTCTCAACAATTAAGAGATCCATTCGAAGAACATGGGGACTAATTGAAGTAAGAAGTCTCTCCATCTGGGAGACTTCTTACTTCAATTAAATAATTTCATTTTTTAGTCGGAACCTTAGGTGGTTCTCGGAAGAAGATAGCGAAAAAAATTATCCCTAAAGTCGAAACTAAAAGGAACGTATAAACCAATGCTTCCATAGATTCGATCGTGGTTTATTTACAATTATAACTTCCACACCTATTCACTTGTCGTTTGGGATCATTTCCCATATAAAAAAGAAAAAGAGTCAAAGAAAGGACAGGAGATGTTTCCCATGTCAAATCAAAAAAGAGAGGTGAAAGATACCATAGGTATCAGACTGTCTGTCTCCTTGTAGTTGGATCTCCAACTTTTTGGAATGTTCCAAATTCCACTTGAGCATCCAAGTCTGGATCAATACCAGCAAAAACATCTCGGAACAGGGTTCGAGCACCATGCCAAATGTGTCCGAAAAAGAATAGCAAAGCAAAGGTAGCATGACCAAAAGTGAACCAACCCCTTGGACTGCTGCGAAAAACACCATCCGATTTCAAAGTAGCTCGATCTAATTCAAAAATTTCCCCTAATTGGGCGCGCCTCGCATATTTTTTTACAGTAGCAGGATCAGAATAACTTACTCCATTAAGTTCGCCACCATAGAACTCCACCGTTACGCCTACTTGCTCAACGCTATATTTGGATTCCGCTCTTCTAAAAGGAACGTCTGCTCTCACAATTCCCTCTTCATCTACCAAAACTACTGGAAATGTTTCAAAAAAAGTAGGCATACGACGTACAAAAAGCTCGCGCCCTTCTTTATCTTTAAAGACGGGATGTCCTAACCATCCAACAGCTATTCCATCCCCATTGTCCATTGAGCCTGCTCTGAATAATCCCCCCTTTGCCGGATTATTACCAATATAATCATAAAAGGCTAATTTTTCGGGAATTTTAGACCAAGCTTCTGATAAACTAAGATTTTCGGCTAACCCATCGCTAACTCTTCGATATATTTCTTGCTGAAAGTATCCCTGATCCCACTGATAACGAGTAGGCCCAAATAATTCGATTGGGGTAGTTGCCGATCCATACCACATAGTTCCAGCAACTACGAAAGCTGCAAAAAAAACAGCAGCGATACTACTGGAAAGTACAGTTTCAATATTGCCCATACGTAATCCTTTGTATAGACGTTGAGGCGGACGGACACTAAGATGGAATAGGCCCGCTAATATGCCCAAAGTACCCGCAGCAATATGATGCGAAGCTATTCCTCCCGGAACGAAAGGGTCAAAACCTTCTGCACCCCACGCAGGACTTACAGCTTGTACTTTTCCTGTTAGTCCATAAGGATCGGACACCCATATCCCAGGACCATACAAACCCGTTACATGAAATGCACCAAAGCCAAAACAAGCCACCCCTGCAAGAAATAAATGAATTCCAAAGATCTTGGGCAAATCCAAAGAAGGTTTTCCCGTCCGCTCATCAATAAATATTGCTAGGTCCCAATATACCCAATGCCAGATAGCTGACAAGAAACACAAGCCAGAAAACACAATATGCGCACCTGCCACACCTTCATAACTCCAAATACCCGGATTCGTTATAGTTCCTCCTGAAATACTCCAACCACTCCACGAATCGGTTATTCCTAAACGAGTCATGAAAGGGATGACGAACATACCTTGTCTCCACATTGGATCCAGAACAGGATCAGAGGGATCAAAAACCGCTAATTCGTATAAAGCCATCGAGCCAGCCCACCCAGAAACTAGAGCTGTGTGCATTATATGCACCGAAAGCAATCGACCCGGATCATTCAATACGACAGTATGAACACGATACCAAGGCAAACCCATGGAATACCCCTTTAGCAAAGAAAAATAGACACGATGTCGTTTTATTTTATCGCATTGGAAAAGACTATGTACCTAACCATTCTGTGTCAGAAAGCATGAATATTTATTTCATTCCATTAAAAATAAGAAGCCAATTCCGTTTGTAAGAAGAAAGAGAAGCAGATCTATTCTATACTCGATAAGTGCCAATATGCAATGGGTAGCTTGGGCTATTTTATTTGGAAAAACGAAGAATAGATCACTAATCCCTATTTGTTTATCATTCGAATCCCAGATTCCTTTTTCTTTATTCAATCTGTCTTACCCTCCTTATATCTATAATTTAGGAATCTATGTATTAATAGAATCTATAGTATTCTTATAGAATAAGAAAAAAAAATGAAGATAATAAACTGCGGATTCTTTCTTTCTCTTCCATTCTTACGTTTCCATATTAAAGTATAGTTTTCTTACTAAAATTTAATAATATTAATCTAATATGCCCATTGGTGTTCCAAAAGTACCTTACCGGATTCCCGGAGATGAAGAAGCGACTTGGGTTGACTTATACAATGTTATGTATCGAGAAAGGACACTTTTTTTGGGTCAAGAGATTCGTTGCGAGATCACGAATCATATTACAGGTCTCATGGTATATCTCAGTATAGAAGATGGAATTAGCGATATTTTTTTGTTTATAAACTCTCCCGGCGGGTGGCTAATCTCAGGAATGGCTATTTTTGATACGATGCAAACGGTGACACCTGATATATATACAATATGCCTCGGAATAGCCGCATCCATGGCCTCTTTCATTCTGCTTGGAGGAGAACCCACCAAGCGTATAGCATTCCCTCACGCTAGGATTATGCTTCACCAACCTGCTAGTGCTTATTATCGGGCAAGGACACCTGAATTTTTACTAGAAGTGGAAGAGTTACACAAAGTTCGCGAAATGATCACAAGGGTTTATGCACTAAGAACAGGCAAGCCTTTTTGGGTTGTATCCGAAGACATGGAAAGGGATGTTTTTATGTCAGCAGACGAAGCCAAAGCTTATGGACTTGTCGATATTGTAGGGGATGAAATGATTGACGAGCACTGCGATACCGATCCAGTGTGGTTTCCAGAAATGTTTAAGGATTGGTAGTGGCTGGATTTCTTGTAAATTTATTTCAAACCTAACCCTAACCTAAATTCGGGTTTTATGCGATTTTATAGAAAATAGAAATATTTCATGATGATGAATCATCAGGTTAAGATCGATCTAAACCAATCCATTTTATTCTATATACATACGACATGCCAACGGTTAAACAACTTATTAGAAATGCAAGACAGCCAATACGAAATGCTAGAAAAACGCCCGCGCTTAAGGGATGTCCTCAGCGTCGAGGAACATGTGCTAGGGTGTATGTGCGACTCGTTCAGATCATGAGTTCAAACAAATAAGACAATTTTTTTTTTGAAGTATCCATGATTCGTACCAATGAATAGGATAGAGAAGCTCCATCCTAGATTTCTATGGTATATGGAATTTATGGTTTCCTTTGGTACAAATCCAATCATCTAGATTGGAATTGGAAGAAGCAATTCCCCCATTGGTAGCAAAAGGTTATTCATTAAGCGGAGGAAATAGTAATAAAAAGAAAAAGTCTTATGCTACTTTATCTTAAAAGAACGGACTAAAGGGTCAGCTATTTAGCCAACTTTCATAATTAAATACCGTCACTGTATGAATAACTCTTATTGTGAAAAGAGTTATTTACTCTATAATGGATAGGTAGAGCCAAAGAATGTGAACTATACAAGTTCACAATACCTTTTGATGAAATGAATGAAAGAAGGGGCTCCGGTGTATAGAGAGGGCCTCACCGTTTAAAAGGGAACCATAGAAACGATGGAACCCACTGTTTTTTTAGTATCGTTAGAATTTGTTATTTCTATGTGAAATAACTGAAGGAAATATAATACAAAATCGTGGTTGGGAAGGTTATAGTAGCAAAAGCCATTGGAATTAATATTTTATATATCGGAATAATCCGTTTTGTTATTAATGGGAAAAAGGACGCTTAAAAGAAGAGAAATAATTAGTTATTCATTAGGGTTAATTTGATTCAATGACCAGAGTTCCGCGAGGATATATAGCTCGGAGACGACGAACAAAAATGCGTTCATTTGCCTCAAACTTTAGAGGGGCTCATTTAAGACTTAATCGAATGATTACTCAACAAGTAAGAAGAGCTTTTGTTTCTTCTCATCGAGATAGAGGCAGGCAAAAGAGGGATTTTCGTCGTTTGTGGATCACTCGGATAAACGCAGCAACACGGATATATAAAGTATTCGATAGTTATAGTAAATTAATACACAATCTGTACAAGAAGGAATTGATTCTTAATCGTAAAATGCTTGCACAAGTAGCTGTATCAAATCCAAATAATCTTTACACGATTTCCAATAAAATAAAGACCATCAATTAAAGGGATAAAAAAGTAATATAAAGGAATAATTAAAACCGAATTCCCGGAGAGGGAACTCCGGGAAGATACAATAAATTAAGATTAAGTGGTAGGAATCAACGAGCATGTTGCAATAAATAAAAAACTATTTTTTTTTTCCCATTTTTCTTTCTTATAACAAACACAAGAATCAAAACCGGATTACTTTTTTTATATATGAGTCTGACCTTTTCGAATAAAACATCAACAATCGGAACTTAAGTTTCGATTGTTGTTTCTTAAATTCTGGTTGGAGTTTCTTAAGTTTCGATTGGAATTGAACTTTTGTGTTAATTGAGGAATATGTCTATTTTTTCTGTATCTAGGACCAGTAATTATTGAAATTGACTGGGCTTGAAATTGCTTCTCATTCTCATAGTTACGAAATGGTAAGAAAGATAAAATACGAGCCTGTTTTATAGCAAGAGTAATTAATCGTTGTTGTTTTAAGGTTAATCTATTTATTCGTCTGGATAATATTTTTCCTTGTTCACTAATAAATCGATTAATTAAACTCATGTTTCTATAATCAATTCGATCCCCCGGACCAATTCGAGAACGCCTACGAAAAGTTTGTTTGGATTTACGAAAAGGTTGTTTGAATTTACGAAAAGGTTGTTTGGATTTATGAAAAGTTTGTTTAGATTTACGAAAGGGTTGCTTAGATTTACGAAAAGGTTGTTTAGATATATACATGATTTATTCCTTATTTAAAAATTTGAAAAAAAAAATCCATTTTTTTATTAATTTAGGATCCAGAAGAAGTAACCTTTCTTTGGTCCATATATTATATGTTCATATACTATAATAAAAAATAAAAAAAAACCTCTATACATATGAAATAATATCTACCTAAAATCAGATGAGTTGATTTCTATTTTGTATTCTATCTATGTTCTATATATTAAAAAAGAAGTTCTTACTCTTTCTGTTCTTTGGAAAAATCGAACACACGATGCTCCTATTTCTTTATTTCGTTATGAGTCGTATGCTTGCGACAATAACGACAAAATTTTCTTAATTCTAATTGTCCGGGTGTATTGTGGCGATTTTTTTGAGTACTATATCTAGAAATCCCCGTCGATTCCTTATTGGTACCCTTTCGAACACAACTGATACATTCCAAAATAACTCTGATTCTAACATCTTTGCCCTTGGCCATGAACCTCCTTTTCTTTTTGGATTGACTTAACTTAATTCTTATACCTATTCTTTTATTCTTCTATTTTGGATCCGAAGAAAAAGAATAAAATCCATAGAAGTCCCTAACTAAAAATGTGATTTCTAAAGATTTTGTTGTAATTCTTCGAATTCTCTAACGAATCCAATCCAATAGAATAAAAAATTTTTGAAATTCGTAAATTAAGTAATAAAAAATAGAGAAATAATTAAAGAATACAATCCTTGTCGAATTAGCAAGCATTTTGCTTCGAAATCCTTTCATTTAAGTAGCAAGCCTTAGCCTCTTTATATGCTCTGATTTGCGAGGCCTGACTTAGCTTGGATACCGCTTTTAATTAAATTTCTGTTTTCCAAAATGAGATTTACCGAATTTTTCATGACTCTGAGGTTCAACCCAATCCATTTTTTCTTTCTTTTTGCTTCGTAGACTAAAAAAGGATTGAAGGAAAATTTTCGTCATGGCACGAAGAATTCTATCTCTCGCATAGGAATAACTAGAATGAAAAAAAAGGGAATGACAAAGCATCTGGGAATAAACGGTTAATTTCTATCAATAAACCTGCTAAAGCCCCAAACCATAGAGTACTTAGCACGGGTGCTACAGAGAGATATGTTTTTATATCCCGCATTGAAAATCCTCCTTCCTTATTGGAATACATATATGATCAGATACTTTTGCCCAAGATCGTTTGTATTTCTTTTGTTCAGTTGAAATTAAATTCCTAACTAAAAAAACAAAATCCATATTATATATATAGAATGAACCATATAGACGAGTATCCCTAAAAAAGAAAAAGATGACTCCTTCTTCCTATACATTACTATAGTAATCTTTCTTTTATAGGTAGTAATCTTTCTTTTATAGGTGAAATTCGACTGGATTTTCGATGTATGCCCTTCCTTGATTATATGAGACCAAAAACAAGAAATGATAAGAAAGTTTTATATAAATAGAGAAATAGAAGAAAATTACGATGTGGAAAACAAGAAAGGAATTGTGTACAATGCCATTGTACAACAATTTGGAAAAGGGATGTAGCGCAGCTTGGTAGCGCGTTTGTTTTGGGTACAAAATGTCACAGGTTCAAATCCTGTCATCCCTACCTATTACTTCTCTCTTCTTTATGGGCAGTAGCGGGGAGATCGATTAAAGTGGGTATAACTTGAATTTGTGGATACTATACGTACGTGAAACACATTAGGAGTAGAAAAGTATTTTCTTTTTGAAAGCGCTCTTAGTTCAGTTTGGTAGAACGCGGGTCTCCAAAACCCGATGTCGTAGGTTCAAATCCTACAGAGCGTGATTCCATCTATCTTATGTCGAAACAGAGTAAAATAACTTAAAAAAACAAAGTCGAATTGCAACTCCAATTTGACCTCCTCTCTGGTCTGGAGGAGGTCAATCAAAAAAGAAATATTACTCAATCAAAGATCCAACTGATCCCCACGCCTGTATTGCAAATACGCAGTCACGAATAATCCCGCTAAAGTAATAGGAATTAGGCCTAAGACGATTCCAAATAGAAAAACTTCAATCATTTCGATTTGTTCAAGGGGATAAAAAAAGAGGTACGATCTATCTCTAAATAATAGTCTAAATTATCCACGAATCTCAATGACCAAGAAAAGAATTGGTAATTAGTATGGAAAAGAGTTGTAGAATACCAGGAATTCAAAAGAAAGATTTTTCTTTTTTGATTTTTTAATTCAATTCAAATAAGACGTATCTTGTTCAAGCCAATAAATAGAGCTGGGGTTATAGTTAAAGCAGCCAGTAGAAAACCAAAATAACTAGTTATAGTAAGCATGAAGGGGTTAAAAATTCCATTTATTATTTTACTACACTACATATGTTGGTAAAGCACTTACCTAAGTTATGGAAAATTCAGAATTCATCGGTTATTTTAGATAATACTAAAAAACAAGATAGAGTGAGATACAGAAGTTTGAAAGAAAATCGATTAATTAGATGGGACATGAGTCCCTAATTCCGAATCAAGAGATTTGTTGTGGAATCTGCCAGTTAAGTAAAGTAATACTATTAATATTAAGAACTAGATCATCTAACTCCATTGAAAAATAAAATAGGATTTTTGGGGAATTTTGTAATAAAAGATAAATAAAGAATGGAATTTGACAAAAGTGCTTTCTATTTCAGATTATTTCTTTTTCAATAGGATTTAATCCTCTTTTTGGAGCAAACGGTCGAATATTCCCCTATTCCTTCTTATTTTAACTCATTGTATTCCATATGGAATAAGAGGAGAAGAAAAGCATTCCACGACCCGCGAAGGGCCCCCTGAAAAAAGGAAATCTCTTCCTTGAATTTCCTTTTTTTTTATTTCGAACCCCAACCAAAGTTGATTCGAAGACGAGTTACTTCAATTATCCTTTTCTTTTAAGTGCTATCTTCTGTCTTTCCCTATTTCATCTCGTAAAATTTCAAGGTTGCAGTTTGGTCAAGAAAGTTAGACCTAATACAACAAACAAGACAAGGATTGATTACAAATCTTGATTCTTCAAAGAATGTATTCCCTTTCTTTCATAACGGATTATCTACTATTCGATTTTCTATTTATTAGCTATTATTTTATGCTAACCAATTTAATTTCTTAAAAGGAAAGGTTGGATTCGAATAAAACTTTAAACTAAAAAAGAATAGATTTCGCATATACTTATCCTTGTATTGTGTCAATATGAGAATATACTTCCTAAACTCTTTATCCAAACCAAACCTATTGATCATTAACTTAAGTTTTCCCAAGATCTCGGCCGCTATTCCAAATTAAATTATTCTACTATTCTGAAGACAATGAAAATAAGTAGGACCCCCAAAAAGGGAGTTTCTATTAATGCCTTGAATAACATGTAGTTTCCCTATAGACAAGGAACAAAGAAGAGAAAAAAGGAATTCTGTTTCGGGGGACCAAGCGAAACTGGATTGCTGTGCCATAGGAAGGATAGCTATACTAATTCGGTATACTCAAAATACACCTTTGGTACAAAATTGACAATCTCACAAGGATGAATATCAGTAATTTTATATTTACTGGTTGATCCCATCTTTTACGGAATCAATTCCTTTTTTGAATGTACAAAAATTTGGGGAGCTCAGCATGTCTGGAAGCACGGGAGAACGTTCTTTTGCTGATATTATTACCAGTATTCGATACTGGGTTATTCATAGCATTACTATACCTTCCCTATTCATTGCGGGTTGGTTATTTGTCAGTACGGGTTTAGCTTATGACGTGTTTGGAAGTCCTCGGCCAAACGAGTATTTCACGGAAAGCCGACAAGGAATTCCTTTAATAACCGACCGTTTTGATTCTTTAGAACAACTAGATGAATTTAGTAGATCTTTTTAGGAGGCCCCCAATGACCATAGATCGAACCTATCCTATTTTTACAGTGCGATGGCTGGCTGTTCACGGATTAGCTGTACCCACGGTTTTTTTCTTGGGATCAATATCAGCAATGCAGTTCATCCAACGATAAACAAAATTCCAACTATAGAACTATGACACAATCAAACCCGAATGAACAAAATGTTGAATTGAATCGGACCAGTCTATACTGGGGTTTATTACTCATTTTTGTACTTGCTGTTTTATTTTCCAATTACTTCTTCAATTGAGAGAAAGAAAGAGAGTAGTAAGAATTATCTTATCCCATTTGGAAGGATACCATCCTTATAACTATCCATGACTGTTTTTGTCTCTAGCACGACCACTTGAGAAAATGTGGAGGGAAGTAGGGGAAATGGCCGATACTACTGGAAGAATTCCTCTTTGGCTGATAGGTACTGTAACTGGTATTCCTGTGATTGGTTTAATAGGTGTTTTCTTTTATGGTTCGTATTCTGGATTGGGTTCATCTCTATAGTAATCGGAGGAGCTAGATTGTAAACATGAAAAAGTAGGAGCTTAGCGGGTCCTTACCCCCTTTTATCTGATTAGAGCGGAAAGGACCCGCGGAATTCTTATTCTTATAACGCGATTTTAATCTATTCCACAATCTACAAATTGATTACCTATTTCTATTTGTAAAAATAACAAAGAGAAAACCTTTGCTCTGATGGTTAGAATCCTTCTATTTATTCTTTTGTTTGTTAATGATGTTAGTGACGCAATCCATCGGTTGATTTAAAGCCCTCGCCTTTAGCCCATAAAATTGATTAACTCTTATGAAGCAACAACAAAGAGGGGTATGAAGCAACAAGAAAGAGGGGATCAATCGAAGATCCAATATTTTATTCCACGAAAGAAGTAGCCTGCAAATCATGGATTTAGTTTAGAGTAATAAACTAATAAAAACTTAATAAAAACTACTCAACTAGCCTAAAAATAAAAACCACCTTTCAATGGAAGGGTATACTTTTTTTTACAAAATTTCTGTAAGTTCGAAGTTGAACTTAATTGAAAAAGTCAAGCAATTCTATTTGCTCACAAGAAATTTGTCCCCCACCATACTTTCTTTCCCTCTGTTTGTCCACTACCGCGCCCGAACCTCAGAAAAGGAAGTCCAAGAGACGGGCACAAATAAAGAATAAGAATAAATAGTAATCTTTGACAAAACAAATAAGAAGAAAAATGATTCTTACTTGGATACAAGAAGAATCGACACAAGAAAAAGGCTTTTTTGCCTTTTTCTTGTGCCCAATAGAGGATTAAGAAGACCCGCAATTCCTCCTAAAAGTACTTGTTCCTTTTATTGTTCTCGCCTCTGCCTTGGATTCTCTTCTTTTGCATGAGATAGAAATAAGGAATTCCAGAAATCGAGGCTTTTTACCAACTTGATGGTAAGAAATCCCGGGATCTAGAAATTCATTTCGTATAATTGAACCTTTTCAAACTGTTTCTTTTTGAGAACCAAAAAAACTTGTGCCAAAATAACAGATGCGAAGAAGAACAAAAGGCCTTGGACGCGCAATGGATCCTGAAGCACTATTTCAGCATCCCCCTGACCAAACCCTCCCACATTAGGATTGCTTGTTAATGGTTGATCAAGCTTGATCGATTCCCCCTCTGAAACAAGAAGTTCTGGCCCGGGAGGTATAATATCAATCACTTGGCGTCCATCCGATGCATCGACTATGGATATTTCATATCCCCCTTTTTCTTTACGTAGTATTTTTTTTACTATACCTGTTGACGTAGCATTATAGACCGTATTGTTACTCTTGCTACCATCAGGATAGATCTGTCCCCTTCCTCGGTTTCCCCCTACATATATGGGATATTTTAAGAAATGAACATCTTTTTTTGTAGCGGGATCGGGGGAAAGAATGGGAAAGACAATTTCACTATATTTTTTACCGGGAACAGGGCCTATCACAAGAATATTTTTTTTATTGGGACGATAACTCTGAAAAGAGAGATTTCCTATCTTTTCTTTCAACTCAGGAGAAATACGGTCGGGCGGGGCTAATTCGAATCCCTCGGGCAAAATAAGAACAGCACCCACATTTAACCCTCCCTTTTTCCCATTAGCAAGAACTTGTTTCAGCTGCATATCATAAGGGATTCGAAGAACTGCTTCAAATACAGTATCAGGAAGCACAGCTTGGGGAACTTCAATATCCACAGGCTTATTAGCTAAATGGCAATTGGCACATACAATTCGTCCAGTTGCTTCCCGCGGGTTTTCATAACCCTGCTGCGCAAAAATGGGATATGCATTTGAAATAGATGTCCGAGTTATTACGTATATCATGATCGATACAGAAATCGATCGAATCATCTGTTCCTTTAACCAAGAAAAAGTATTTCTATTTTCCATGCCCAATCGCGGATTCCGGAATTTCTACAATAAATTAGATAGGTAGCTAAGCTAATCTAGTTCCCTATACACGAGTCTGTTGTCATTCTACTGCAACAGTTGTACTGGAATGATGAATACCTTGAACAGGTAGAAATAGAAAGAATTTTGCTAAAAAGGAAAAGGGCTTTCTTTCTAAAGGAAGAAAGATGCTAATTTGATTAATATTAGGAAATCAAATGAGTGAGTTTATGCTTCACTAATTGAATGATAAATGACTACAAGCGAAGGAGATAGACGGTTTAAACAAAAAAAGACCCAAAATTTCAAACACGTGTCTAGAATCACAGGAAAACTACAAACAAAAATTGTGAAAATTAGCTCGTTAGGAGCCCATCCAAGATCGTTGTAGACCCAACGAATTAGTAGTTCCCAACCGCGGGTGGAGTGAAATCCAACAAAAAAATCAGTAACTAAAAGAATAAAAAAAGCTTTTATTGAGTCATTTAAGTTATAGAAGAATTCCTGAACCCAAGAATTCAAAATGACAAGTTCCTCTTTACCCAGAAAAAAAGAACCACTTAGAATAGCCAAACAGATTATATTTGTCGAGAAATGCAAAATGATATTGAGATGATCCTCATTATCTATTTTGGCCAATTGTATTATTTCCTTGTGTATTCCTATAGGAGGTTTTTGTACATGTGTCTTCGGTTTCTCTTTTATCATTTCGTCCAAGATAAAAAGTTCTTCTAATTCTATGAATCCTTCTAGAATCCTTTTCTCTTGAATATCAGTTAAGAGAGTTTCGGATTGTCTGGTATTCCACCAATTCTTAATCCAAAGTTCCAGACATTTGTTAAAAGAAAAAGAGACTCCCCAGGGTAAAAGTACGATAAATACAAGATATAGGAAAGAAGGCAATGCTTTCTTTTTTTTCATTTTTGATCTGTAAATTGAGTTGTTAATGAACCCGCTTCATTTGCTGACTCTATTTCATTCGCTGACTCTATATGATATTTCTTTTCTTTGAAGCAAAAATTCTATAACAAGGTTTGAGACCTTGTGTTTGTATCTATTTATCTTTTTGTATACTAGTGGAATTTCATTGTATTGGGTTCTTTCTTAGATCTAAATGGAGTGGAATAGAGAAATAGAATAAAAAACTTTCCTATGAAAAAGGAAGAATATTATGCCATATATCTCACTTGGACAAAACAAATTCGAAGCAATTTTCTCTTATCCTTGTTTGTTCCTTCCTTTAGATAAATACTCTAAAATCCCCTTACAATTGAAAAAATTAGCAATTGGTACTCAAAATACTTCAATTGGTACGCGCAAGAAATAGGCCAATTCAGCAGCTTTTTGTTCCATTTCTCGTGGAGTAAAAAACTTCTCATCAGTACGAGTCAAGGGAATAACCCCCTGGCCCCGGATTTCCATATAAAGGATACGACGAGGATAAAGACCCTCTTTAACCTGAATTCTAATTGATTGGATATCCCGCACAAGGAATCGAAGGAAGATGCGACGTTTTATTCCAGGGAATCCCCAACGAAAAATGCACACAATTCCCTCTTTTCTATCGAATCTGTTATAACCGCTGCCTACGTTCCACAAAATAGTACACCACAAATAGGAGCTAATGAATAGGCCCGCGATTCCGTAGAAAGACATCACGACCCCCTGTGGAAAAAAAAGAATTTGTTGAGATGGAAGTACAGATATCATATTCTTACCAAGGTAACTGGAAGCCCCAACCGCTAAGAATCCTAATGAACCTAGAAAAAGAATACAGGCCCAGAAAAAATTACCTCTTTTTCGAGAACCTTTTAGAAGTTCTATCCATATGTGTTCTGATCGCCAATTCATATTAGATATACTAAATCCAGCAGCCGTTAATTGAAATTGAGAGAATAAGCTAAATAATTTTGACTTTACTTTTTTGGATTCTGAAATCGTCTTCAGCAGCTAGTACTTCTGTGAAATAATTGGTTAGATATATTTACTTTCTATTCCAAAAAAATTCGTGGATCCACTTAAAAAAAACTCGCTATACTCGTCTACGCATATGCATGCATTTATGCTCGTAGCCTATATCTGCATCCATAGACGTTTTTCATTTGTGTGTAGAAAAAGCTACATACCTTATCATATTATATTACTTACACTAAAAAATATCTCTATTATGATCCTGGAAATACATTGAGAAAATTTGGTCCCGTCGGTTCTAGACAATTTTATTTTTCTGTAAATAAAGAAATAAAGAAGCCATTGCAATTGCTGGAAATACTAAGCCTACTAAAGGCACGAAAATAGAGGGTAAGTTAAAATCTGTCATAGAATAGGTGTCTCAATTCAAATTTACTATTTCTATCTATTCAAAATATATCTTAATCTTAAGATATAATTAAGTATATCTATTATATAGAATATTGACTATTGTATTTTTGAGTTTTCAAAATAAAGATTTTTTTCTAGAATACAAAGGTATTCTAGAAAAGTATTCTATATCTATAAAAAAATGAATAGAATGAATAATAAGAAAGTTGCAAAAAAAGGGAACTAATTAAAAAGATTTGATTTTTCTTTTCCCATTCTCATAGCCTTTCTATCCTTCTAATCGAACTTGAAATTGAAGTCAAAAGAAAGCAATTGTGAAAAAGAAATACCTCTTTCAGAATAACCTTTAATTTAAAAAGTAGAAGTGGATTAGAAGTATATTGATTCTTTCCCAATAAACGAAGACTCTTTTCTGTAAATACTGTGTATTTGATTTCATTATCGTATGATAATACTATATATAATATATTTTTTTATTTTATATATTTTTTTTTATTTGTTTATTGTATTATACCTTTATTCTAGATATATAGAATAGAAGAATCTCGATTTGTCAAGTCTCATGATCGTATCAAGATCTATCTAAATTCAGCTCAATCTTTTTTTTTATAAAAAGATTGAGCTGAATTTAATTGCAATCCATTAGAAGAATAAAGAAAAATTACTGCATTTCGTAACTGATTTTTTTCTTTCTATTTCGCTTCTTTTTTTTTTTAGACCTTCTTTATATCTAATTTTATCTACTTAATCGATGGTATCTACCGGCTTGAACTCGAATTTGATCGCCTTCCATACTTCACAAGCTGCGGCTAGTTCAGGACTCCATTTGCAAGCTTGTTCGATAATTTCATTACCTTCACGAGCAAGATCGCGCCCTTCGTTACGAGCTTGTACACAGGCTTCTAAAGCCACTCGATTAGCTGCTGCACCAGGTGCATTCCCCCAAGGGTGTCCTAAAGTTCCTCCACCAAATTGTAATACGGAATCATCTCCAAAGATTTCGGTCAGAGCTGGCATATGCCAAACATGAATACCCCCTGAAGCCACCGGTATAACACCTGGCATGGATACCCAGTCCTGAGTGAAAAAGATACCGCGAGCACGGTCTTTTTCAATAAAATCATCGCGCAATAAATCAACAAAACCTAAAGTCATTTCGCGTTCCCCTTCTAACTTACCTACTACTGTACCGGCGTGGATATGATCTCCCCCAGACATACGCAATGCTTTAGCTAATACACGGAAATGCATACCATGATTTTTCTGTCTATCAATAACTGCATGCATTGCTCGGTGAATGTGAAGAAGTAGGCCGTTATCGCGGCAATAATGAGCCAAAGTAGTATTTGCGGTGAATCCTCCAGTTAAGTAGTCATGCATTACAATTGGAACCCCTAATTCCCTCGCAAATACAGCTCTCTTAATCATTTCTTCGCATGTACCTGCAGTCGCATTCAAGTAATGCCCCTTGATTTCACCGGTTTCGGCCTGTGATTTATAAATTGCTTCAGCACAAAAGACAAAACGGTCTCTCCAGCGCATAAATGGTTGTGAGTTTACGTTTTCATCATCTTTGGTAAAATCAAGTCCACCGCGTAGACACTCATAACACGCTCTACCGTAATTTTTTGCGGATAATCCCAATTTTGGTTTAATAGTACATCCCAATAAAGGACGACCATACTTGTTCAACTTATCCCTTTCAACTTGGATACCATGAGGCGGACCTTGGAAAGTTTTTGAATAAGTAGGAGGAATTCGTAGATCCTCCAAACGTAGAGCGCGTAGGGCTTTGAAACCAAATACGTTACCCACAATGGAAGTAAACATGTTAGTAACAGAACCCTCTTCAAATAGGTCTAATGGATAAGCTACATAACAGATATATTGACTTTCCTCCCCAGGAACGGGCTCGATGTGATAGCATCGTCCTTTGTAACGATCAAGACTGGTAAGTCCATCAGTCCAAACAGTTGTCCATGTACCAGTAGAAGATTCCGCAGCTACTGCAGCCCCTGCTTCTTCAGGCGGAACCCCGGGCTGAGGAGTTACTCGGAATGCTGCCAAGATATCAGTATCCTTGGTTTCGTACTCCGGGGTGTAGTAAGTCAATTTATAATCCTTAACACCAGCTTGAAATCCAACACTTGCTTTAGTTTCTGTTTGTGGTGACATAAGTCCCTCCCTACAACTCATGAATTAAGAATTCTCACAACGACAGGGTCTACTCGATATGGATTAGGCGTAAATGAAACCTTTGCAACAATCTAAAAAAAAATATTCAATTAATATCAACTCATTAAATAAAAATGGGAGTATGCTTAAGTTAATGAATATGTTTCATTCATATAAAGCGTACACCCTGTGTACGTTCTATCCTATAGGAATTCTACTATAGGAATTCGATAAGAATTGAGTTATTGTTATGGTAAGTTAACACGGTTCATTATTAAACCATGGATTTGATTCACCAAATCCATCATTATTGTATACTCTTTGATAGATATAGCGCAACCCAAACCAATCCCTAATCCTTATTTTACAATTTTACAAGTTCTTAATAGGCCTTTTATTATTTTGAATCTAAATAACTAAATACTAAGAAAATTCTCTGTTGACAGCAATCTATGCTTCACAGTAGTATATATTTTGTATATCGAAGTCCTAGATAGGAAAGTGGAGTAGGCATAGATCCTTCACAAAAGGAAAAATGTATATGAAAAAAAGATTGATTGAACTTTCCAATGGACTCATTCCATGAGTAAACGATTGAATAGGATTCGCTTGGGCAATGAAATCAAGTGCTAGTCCCCCTTTTCTTTTTTATTGAATTAACTAATTCATTTCCTTTTTACTTTTGGATTTTTGGCTATTTTTTTTTGATTTGACATTATTCAACAAAAAAAAAAAAAATTTCGACAAATTCCTTTTTTTTGCTAATTATGTGATAATTATGAGAACCAATCCTACTACTTCGCGTCCGGGGGTTTCCACAATTGAAGAAAAAAGCGCAGGGCGTATTGATCAAATTATTGGACCTGTGCTGGATATCACCTTTCCCCCGGGGAAGTTGCCTTATATTTATAACGCTTTGATAGTCAAGAGTCGAGACACTGCCGATAAGCAAGTTAATGTGACTTGTGAGGTACAACAATTATTAGGAAATAATCGAGTTAGAGCTGTAGCTATGAGTGCTACAGAGGGGTTGATGAGAGGAATGGAAGTAATTGACACGGGAGCTCCTCTGAGTGTTCCAGTCGGTGGAGCTACTCTCGGACGAATTTTTAACGTTCTTGGGGAGCCTATTGACAACTTGGGTCCTGTAGATACTAGTGCAACATTCCCTATTCATAGATCCGCGCCTGCCTTTATCGAGTTAGATACGAAATTATCTATCTTTGAAACAGGTATTAAGGTGGTCGATCTTTTAGCTCCTTATCGGCGTGGAGGAAAAATCGGACTATTTGGAGGGGCAGGAGTAGGTAAAACAGTACTCATCATGGAATTAATCAATAACATTGCTAAAGCTCATGGAGGCGTATCCGTATTTGGCGGAGTAGGGGAACGGACTCGTGAAGGAAATGATCTTTATATGGAAATGAAGGAATCCGGAGTAATTAATGAAAAAAATATTGAGGAATCAAAGGTAGCTCTAGTCTATGGCCAAATGAATGAACCGCCGGGAGCTCGTATGAGAGTTGGTTTAACTGCCCTAACTATGGCAGAATATTTCCGAGATGTTAATAAGCAAGACGTGCTTTTATTCATCGATAATATCTTTCGTTTTGTTCAAGCAGGATCGGAGGTATCCGCCTTATTAGGGAGAATGCCCTCCGCAGTGGGTTATCAACCTACCCTTAGTACAGAAATGGGTTCTTTGCAAGAAAGAATTACTTCTACCAAAAAGGGATCTATAACTTCGATCCAAGCAGTTTATGTACCTGCGGACGATTTGACCGACCCTGCTCCTGCCACAACATTTGCACATTTGGACGCTACTACTGTACTTTCCAGAGGATTAGCTTCCAAGGGTATTTATCCCGCAGTAGATCCTTTAGATTCAACCTCAACTATGTTACAGCCTCGGATCGTTGGCAACGAACACTATGGAACCGCGCAAAGAGTTAAGGAAACTTTACAACGTTACAAAGAACTTCAGGACATTATCGCAATTCTTGGGTTGGATGAATTATCGGAGGAGGATCGTTTAACTGTAGCAAGAGCACGAAAAATTGAGCGGTTCTTATCACAACCATTCTTTGTGGCAGAAGTTTTTACTGGTTCTCCAGGAAAGTATGTTGGTCTTGCAGAAACAATTAGGGGATTTCAACTAATCCTTTCCGGAGAATTAGACGGCCTACCCGAACAGGCTTTTTATTTGGTGGGGAACATCGATGAAGCTAGCACGAAAGCTATAAACTTAGAAGAGGAGAGCAAATTGAAGAAATGAAATTAAACCTTTATGTACTGACTCCTAAACGAATTATTTGGGATTGTGAAGTGAAAGAAATCATTTTATCTACTAATAGTGGCCAAATTGGTGTATTACCAAACCACGCCCCCATTAACACAGCTGTAGATATGGGTCCTTTGAGAATACGCCTCCTCAACGACCAATGGTTAACGGCGGTTCTGTGGAGTGGTTTTGCGAGAATAGTTAATAATGAAATCATCATTTTAGGAAATGATGCAGAGCTGGGTAGTGACATCGATCCAGAAGAAGCTCAACAGGCGCTTGAAATAGCCGAAGCTAACTTGAGTAGAGCTGAGGGTACGAAAGAATTGGTTGAAGCGAAACTAGCTCTCAGACGAGCTAGGATACGAGTCGAGGCTGTCAATTGGATTCCCCCATCTAATTGAGAACAATCCAAAGGTTTCGTTGATACAAAGAAAAAGTAAAGAGGGGTAGAAAAAGTTATTAGATAGCGAAGCGAAGTAAGTCCAATGCTATCTAGTAATTTTTCTACCTACCTACCTACTATTGGATTTGAACCAATGACTCCCGCCGTATGAAAGCAGTACTCTAACCACTGAGTTAAGTAGGCTATTTATCACCATAAAAGAAGCCATATTACTTCGATCGGATTATAGATCGAATCCTTTTTATAAGCAATACCGCTCTGTTATTGGTATGTTATTTGGTATGTTATATAGTAAACAGATGAAAGGGATATCCTCCGGCATTAGAGAATATTCATCTTGACAAGAAATTATCTATATGTTAAGATATCTCTGACAAGGGCTATAGCTCAGTTCGGTAGAGCAACTCGTTTACACGTGCGCCAATGCTTTTCAAGGGAACTTATTATGCAATGAACATAATTGACCTTATTGCAAAATCAATGTCTTACTTCATGGATTCGAGAGAATAGGAGAACAGTAGCCTGACAAACAGTTGGTTCAGTCCGATTCAGGTGCCAATTCAGGTACCTAATCAAATAGAACCCCTATTAATTTGCTAGTTGATAAGGTAAATATCCAGCCCACTCAATGCTAGGCGTAATGAGGATAAGGGACTCCAAAAAACTTCTTTTCGTTCTATGAACTTTAAGGTGTATGAAGTCTCATAGTCAACTCTTGCAGCGGAACGATAGAGACTCCATTTCACTTAGGTTGATTTAATTTAGGCCGGAGGCAGACCTAAGTCAAGGTAATCCTCCTTTGAAACACTTTGGTATTGCTCCTAGATAGATCATAATACAAATAATCAATCAGAGCACAGGGAGCCATCTTATTATCTTTCTGTAAAGAAAAACTATGGTGGATTAACTGATCTTTACATCAGTTCATGAAAGAGCCCAATGCAGAAAAATGCATGTTGGGTCTTTGAAACAGTTCGAATCATTTCGCTAATAATCTGTTTGATCTGTTTTACCGAGAAGGTCTACGGTTCGAATCCGTATAGCCCTAATATACGTCTTTTTTTTTAGATTTTAGGATGGATATCCTATGTTTCCTTTAGTATAGTTTTCTTTATTAGTATTTGTTTATAGACTCGAGGGTCGCTTGCGCCATAGAATAGATATAAAAGCATTACCATAGGCTCATTCATCGAAAATAATAGAGACAGGAAAAGAAAAAAGAATTTCTATCAAATCAATATAAGAAACGATCCCTTACCTGATTTGAATTCCATCCTCCTTCAAATAGGATATGCTCTAAGTACCTAGACTTTCCTATAATGACTGCAACGATTTTCTCCATTTTGCGAATTCCTATTTTGTTTGAAGTATATTACTGTATATACATATACATTATCTAAATATACATTATCTAAATGGATCTATTTAAAATTTTAAATAGAAAAAATCGAAAGAAAAAAAAAGAGTAAAGAATAAAACAGGATATTCTGTTTCATAATTCTGAAATAGAGTTCTTTTTTTTTAGTATTACTCCTCATTAGGCTGCATACATTAGTCATCCTATTTTAATTAGGTTCTAATCTAATTAGTAGTAAGTATTTTCTTTTTTATTTAATAGTCTCCTTTTATCGAGAAATAAAAGATAGAGCAATTCTTTTTTTCTAGAGATTCTAGGGAAAACGAGACAAAGTGAAGCAAAAGATTTTTCTTTGTATAAAAATTAGGTCTATACCATATCTAAATAGAATGGAAATCCAAAAGAAAGGGAGTGGGGATTCCATTGGATGAATCCTTAAGGAAGACATGGCACAAAAGAAACAAAGGCTAAAGTAAGCGCTCTTTGGTTTAAGCAAAAAAGGATTCTTGTTTCACCGAGCAAAAGAGAGAAGTTCTGGATAAATTGACAATGCCAACTTGAATTGACTAATTAAGTTCCGCCTATTCCACATTAATGGGAGTACATTTATGTTTCTGCTTCACGAATATGATATTTTTTGGACATTTCTAATAATAGCAAGCCTTATTCCTATTTTGGTATTTTGGATTTCAGGACTTTTAGCTCCGGTTAGTGAAGGACCAGAGAAGCTTTCTAGTTATGAATCGGGTATAGAACCCATGGGGGGGGCTTGGTTACAATTCCGAATACGCTATTACATGTTTGCGCTAGTTTTTGTTGTTTTTGATGTGGAAACGGTCTTTCTCTACCCTTGGGCAATGAGTTTCGACGTATTGGGTGTATCCGTTTTTATCGAAGCTTTCATTTTCGTGCTTATCCTAGTTGTTGGTTTAGTTTATGCATGGCGAAAAGGAGCCTTGGAATGGTTTTAACTGAATATTCAGACAAAAAAAAAAAAGAAGGAAAAGATTCCATTGAGACAGTTATGAGTTTGATTGAGTTTCCGTTACTTGACCAAACAAGTTCTAATTCCGTTATTTCAACTACACCAAATGATCTTTCGAATTGGTCAAGACTCTCCAGTTTATGGCCCCTTCTATACGGTACCAGTTGTTGTTTCATTGAATTTGCTTCATTAATAGGCTCACGATTCGACTTTGATCGTTATGGGTTGGTCCCAAGGTCAAGTCCTAGGCAAGCGGACCTAATTTTAACAGCCGGTACGGTAACAATGAAAATGGCTCCCTCTTTAGTGCGATTATATGAGCAAATGCCTGAACCAAAATACGTCATTGCTATGGGAGCCTGTACTATTACAGGGGGAATGTTCAGTACGGATTCCTATAGTACTGTTCGGGGAGTTGATAAGTTAATTCCTGTGGATGTGTACTTGCCTGGTTGCCCACCTAAACCAGAGGCTGTTATAGATGCCCTAACAAAACTTCGTAAGAAGATATCGCGAGAAATAGTTGAGGATCGAACTCTATGTCAAAGTCAAAAGAAAAATCGATGTTTTACTACCAGTCACAAGCTTTATGTTCGGCGCAGTACTCATACTGGAACTTACGAGCAAGAATTGCTCTATCAATCACCATCTACTTTAGATATATCTTCTGAAACTTTTTTCAAATCCAAAAGTCAAGTATCTTCCTCCAAATTAGTGAATTAGGAGGGGTTCTTTTGTGCAGAAAAAGAAAGAGCAGTGCAATCTTTCAAACTTACATTTGAAATGTTAAATATTTATACAAAGGGGGAGAGATCAAGACAATGCAGCAGGGTTGGTTATCTAATTGGCTAGTCAAACATGAGGTGGTTCATAGATCTTTGGGCTTCGATCACCGAGGAATAGAGACTTTACAAATAAAAGCAGGCGATTGGGATTCCATTGCTGTCATTTTATATGTATATGGTTACAATTATTTACGTTCCCAATGTGCTTATGACGTAGCACCCGGTGGCTCTTTAGCTAGTGTGTATCATCTTACGAGAATACAGTATGGTATAGATAACCCAGAAGAAGTATGCATAAAAGTGTTTGCCCAAAAGGATAATCCTAGAATCCCGTCCGTCTTCTGGGTTTGGAGAAGTGCCGATTTTCAAGAACGCGAGTCTTATGATATGGTAGGAATTTCTTATGATAATCATCCACGCCTTAAACGTATCTTAATGCCTGAAAGTTGGATAGGCTGGCCCTTACGTAAGGACTATATAACCCCCAATTTCTATGAAATACAAGATGCTCATTGAATGATAATAAATTCATGCTCACTTATACAACACAACTCCAGATTTTATTCAAGTCAAGGAATATTTTTACGTTCTGTTCCTAGCTGAAACGAAATACCTATTATATTCTAATTAATTCCTATTATACAAAAAGGTCCAGATAGACTGAGCAAAAAAGGTCTTCCTTTGGATTTTCCAAATAGGAAAATCACATATTCATTTCCTTCATATGAACAGAAAAATACAATGACTCAAAGAAGTTCCTACCACGAACTTTGTACCGCGCACATTACTTAGAACAACTAGTAATCTCACCTCCTTCTATACCATAAAGAAAAGAACCATAGATTTTAACCCTTTTCTAAAATAAAAAGAAAAAAAAAAGAAGTGTTTAGAGATTTATCTACTTAGTCTATACTATCTAGACTATTAATGAATATGTACCCCAATCCATCTCGAGATATTTGTATCAATATCTATTCGGTAAATCTTTTTTTTCCTGTGCCAGGAACCAGATTTGAACTGGTGACACGAGGATTTTCAGTCCTCTGCTCTACCAACTGAGCTATCCTGACCCTTTCTTGTGCATCATCCTAGTAGAGTATTTGCATACCTGTCAATTAAAGGTACTAAAAAATCAATAAAGTATTCTATTCCAAATTAGGAAATGGGGGGGTAGTCCTATGCATTGTGGATAGCTTATTTAATAATACTTAAATATCAAATTAATAATCGAGATTCCTTGCCGATACTCTAATAAAAAAAATCTATTTAATGAATAGCATAAGATCCATTGAGTTCTCTTCGCACTCCTTTGTGAAAGAATAGAATGAGAAAGTTAATGAATCTTAAACCCATTGATAAAAGAAAAAAGAGGATAAATACTACGGTTAGGAAATAAAGGAAGGTTTGGGGATAGAGGGACTTGAACCCTCACAACTTATAAAGTCGACGGATTTTCCTTTTACTAGAAATTTCATTGTTGTCAGTATTGACATGTAGAATGGGACTCTCTCTTTATCCTCGTCCGATTAATCGACTTTTTAAAAGATCTCAAAAACAATGAATTGAAGGATTTGATTACTCAATATTCGATTGGAATGGATTCACAAAAATTCTAAAAAAATTCAGAATTTTCTATTTCATAATCATTCCTAATTTCATTCTAAAAATTAAATATAAATAAAGAACCTATATTATGATATGGGTTCTGCAATTAATCGTTTGCTATGTCAGTATCTATACGTGTGTATTAGATGTATAAAGCCCTTCTTTCTCTAATTTAGAGAGAGTTTCATTTCACTACCAACACAACGTAATTACCTCGATTCGTTAGAACAGCTTCCATTGAGTCTCTGCACCTATCCTTTTCCTTTGGGTTCTAGTTTGAGAACCACTTGTTTTTCAAAACAGGGATTTGGCTCAGGATTGCCCATTTTTAATTCCAGGGTTTCTCTGAATTTGGAAGTTACCACTTAGCAGGTTTCCATACCAAGGCTCAATACAATCAAGTCCGTAGCGTCTACCGATTTCGCCATATCCCCATTTTCCTTTTCTTTGAAACAAGGATTCCTTGTGTAATTTCATTCATCTCTTAATTTTTTTTCGACGTAGTCTAGCAGCTCGTCTCTCTTTGAGAGACCCTGCTTATTGCAATTCAGAATTGAATTGATTCTATCGTGAATATATTTGCAATTCAATAGGAATCAATATATCCAAAAGTTTTTCTCTCCCCCACCTTCCTCCTTCCTTTTTTAGAGTATTCCAAATCATACTATAACGCTTGATATTCATTCTTTTTTTTCTAATCAGAATTCGAAATTTCCTTTGCTATGATTCTATCTTCTCCTTAGTGAAATATTAATCCTTTTGAAAATATCTAAAATAAAATTCAATATAGAAATTGGAATAGATTCTATTAGAAAAATGGATTTGCGAATTAGAGAAATAAAAAGAAAGTTCAAAAAATTCTATAATACTATTTAAGAATATCATGTTAGTTAAGCATATCAAGCTAACTTTATCTTTATGAAATTCTAGTATTTTTTTTTCTAAGTAGAATTTCGAACTAGTTAATAACTAAGATTAATAATTAAGATCTGACATTTTACAGATTTCCTATATATATTTCTATTTGTTAAACTATTTCTGTTATGTAAGCCCACTTAGCTCAGAGGTTAGAGCATCGCATTTGTAATGCGAGGGTCATCGGTTCAAATCCGATAGTCGGCTTTTTTCTCTATCGATGTTCCATGAAGAAGAATATATCCCTTTTCTCCGAATTAAATGGAGAATCCAGGGTCTATTATGTCGTTCTATCTTACAATTTTGCTAGATACAAAACATTAAAATAAATAATATATATATATAAAATCCGGATGTTGATGAAATTGCATTTTTTGTGGTACTTTAGTAGATTTTACTCTGTTTATCTTTTAGTTTAATTCAGTTTTAATTTCGAGGTATTCCGTAATGTAAATACAATGAAATTTATTGTGTAAAATGAAATTTCAATAAAATAAAAAAGGAGTCTTCATGTCCCGTTATCGAGGACCTCGTTTAAAAAAAATACGCCGTCTGGGAGCTTTACCAGGACTCACTAGAAAAACGCCTAAATCCGGAAGTAATCTGAAAAAGAAATTCCATTCTGGGAAAAAAGAGCAATATCGTATTCGTCTTCAAGAAAAACAGAAATTGCGTTTTCATTATGGTCTGACAGAACGACAATTACTTAGATATGTACATATCGCTGGAAAAGCAAAAAGGTCAACAGGTCAGGTTTTACTACAATTACTTGAAATGCGTTTGGATAATATCGTTTTTCGATTGGGTATGGCTTCAACCATTCCAGGGGCTCGGCAATTAGTTAACCATAGACATATTTTAGTTAATGGTCGTATAGTTGATATACCAAGTTTTCGTTGCAAACCCCGAGATATTATTACTACAAAGGATAACCAAAGATCAAAACGTCTGGTTCAAAATTCTATTGCTTCATCCGATCCGGACAAATTGCCAAAGCATTTGACGGTTGACACATTGCAATATAAAGGACTAGTACAAAAAATCCTAGATAGGAAGTGGGTCGGTCTTAAAATAAATGAGTTGTTAGTTGTAGAATATTACTCTCGTCAGACTTGAACTTAACGAAAAAGGGAAAGGTTCATAGAATTTTTTTCCCCTTCCCCTTTCCCCGAACTAAATGGACCTAAGGCTCTTAATTCGTATTTTCCCATTCACCTAGTAGAAATAGATTAACCCTAGGATCCTTTTTTATTTTTTATTATTTCCTCTATGTGTATTTTACATAGCACAGTAATTTGCTATAGAGAATTTCTATTAAATAAAGGTATTATTGCTGAAATAAATTGTTATTTGATTTGATACACTGTAATCGGTAACGTTGATAAATTAAGAAAAACGGAAAGAGAGGGATTCGAACCCTCGGTAAACAAAAGTCTACATAGCAGTTCCAATGCTACGCCTTGAACCGCTCGGCCATCTCTCCTACATAATCTTATTATGAAAAATAAACTGAGTGAATAGCGAGTTTTCATATTCCTGCAGTACAGGTACAGCCACAACCGCTCAGGGATTCCATGGCTCTATTCCTTTTCATCTAAGTGGAAGGATACAGGATTTTTTTTACTAGGAATTCTGATCCCTCAAAAGTTTTTCTTTGGTGAAAACCCAAATAAAAGGAGAATGGAAGAATTCTTCTTATTCCACAAGAAAAAAAAAAGGAACCCTAGAATTTTATTTGCATAAGGTACGTTACACCTTACAATCTAAATATAAAAAAGAGTACGGGATAATTAATGACTTTGAAAACGCGAAATAGCTGATGAGAGAAGTTGTTGTTGAGAAATAGGAAAGTGGAATGAAATCCAATCTTAGCCAAATATTTAATATCTCTTCTTGTCCAAGCAGAAGGAAAAAGAGACAATTTGAGCTGAGCGGAAAATCCAAACCTCTCTTATCCATTTAGAGCATATGGATCGATTTATAAGAATCGAATGTTTTTTTTATGTTATTTTGCGATAGAATGAAAAGAATTCTATATAGAATGGATTGGGAATTATGCCTAGATCCCGTATAAATGGAAATTTCATTGATAAGACCTTTTCGATTGTAGCCAATATTTTATTGCAAATAATTCCGACAACCTCGGGAGAAAAAAGGGCGTTTACTTATTATAGAGATGGTGCGATTTGACTCTTTTTTTTTTTTAGCCCTACCTACACCTCAGTCTTACGAGAAAGAGAGGGGGTTCGCATAGAGAGAACAAAATTAGTAAAGGAAACCCACGCTTGGAGAAGGTGAGGTAAACTAACAATTCCTTCTGTCGTGTATCCTCGATTGATGTGGCCTCAGATGCTTCAATTGTAGATTTGAGTATTGAGCGAAAGGTTACACCTACAGGGATAGGTTCTGTATTACAGGCCAATCCTACTCCACTAGTACCAATAGGCAGCATAGGGGAAAAAAGCACTACACCTCGAAATAGGAATCAACAAGAGAAAAACTTTGTTAGAAATTAGCCCTTTCCTGATCGGTATCAGGGTTGGGAAGAATGGTTGGGATAACAAACAACCATCCGGTTTGTACTTTGGATACCCTTATAACCATCAAAGGTCGTTGAAGCGGCTAATTCCTCTAAATAGGAGGCGTTGAGAACAAAGAAAGTCTTGGAGCTATCGTTTTCCTCTAGCATTAATAGAATTCATTGGTGTTAAGAAAAACCTCTTGGGGGAAGGTTGGCTAGAGATTTCTTGGAAAAATACCAGCCCCTTTCGGTCCATAATGAGATGGGACTAATTCTATTTTCATTCTATAGATTTTTTGTTTAGTACTATGTACAGAAGGGAGAAGCCGTATGAGATGAAAACCTCATGTACGGTTTTGGAACGGAGATTTTTTGAATAGAATGAACGACCGTAACGGATGTTGGCTCAATCCGAAGGAAATTATGCGGAAGCTTTGCAGAATTATTATGAAGCTACGCGACTAGAAATTGATCCCTATGATCGAAGTTATATACTATATAACATAGGCCTTATACACACAAGCAATGGAGAGCATACAAAGGCTTTGGAATATTATTTCCGGGCGCTGGAACGAAACCCCTTCTTACCGCAAGCTTTTAATAATATGGCCGTGATCTGTCATTACGTGCGACTATCTCCACTATAGAAAGAAGAAAAAATAAAAAAGGATGAAATTTTCTAGTAAATACTAGAAAAAAGGCTTTCTACATAGGGATCGTCAAAACAACGATTTTGCCCTATCAGCTGTAGGAAGGAAGAACACTTCATGAGAATCAAAATAGGAAGAAAATAGAGCCTATACTACTACTCTATGGATAAAGTTCTCAAATTGATAGAGAAAGCGCCGTAAAGATCAATTAGTGAGCGACTGGGTCGATACAACTAAAAAAACTGCTTAATTATACCACGATATGGGGAAAAATTTAGGAATCGGCTTATGTAATAGAGCCGATCCGCTAAGGGATTAAGCAGCGGTGTAGTATCAGATCCCAAAGATAGTAAGTTCTTTTTTTCTTTCTTATGGGAAAAAGTCTTTTTCAAGGATTCTATAGAAATTTCATATATGAAAGAAACGAAACCGAGATAGTTACCTTTCAGAAAATTCGAACGAAGGATATAGGTCTATCTATGCTTCATTCTTCTGAAGGTGGGAGAAAAGATCAAACTGATTATGGATCAAAATTAGGGTTTGAAACTTAGGTAATTAACTTCTTCTGCTTAACCCAACAATAAATTGGATTGATTTTTGAGAAATCGAATTCAGTTAAAATAGGAGAAATTAAAATAACAATTTCTGAGCCGTATGAGGTGGGAAACTCTCAAGTACGGTTCTAAGGGAGGGAACTGCCTATTCCGACCGAGGAGAACAGGCCATTCTACAAGGTGATTCGGAAATTGCGGAAGCTTGGTTTGATCAAGCTGCTGAGTATTGGAAACAAGCTATAGCGCTTACTCCGGGAAATTATATTGAAGCACAGAATTGGTTGAAGATTACGAAGCGCTTTGAATTTGAATAAGACCACTCTCCTTTTTCATAAAATGGGTAGTTTGGTTGTTGATCCATTAATCAAAAAATTTAGGTAGGAAGATCGAATCAAGAATTTCATTATATCCCTTTCTTCTACCTTCGATTTTCTATCCTATTTCATAAGGATAAACAATAGGGATAGGCTCTAGAACAGAAGTAATAAAGCAAAAAAGGGGGGTAATCCAAATATTCCTACCTAATATATCAATATATCAGGACGGTCTTATTTAAAATTCTAATAAGTTATCTTGGAATTTGGAATCGAATAAAAAAATCTATATTATGCTCACTCAAAGAAAGGAGAAGGAGATGTAGATAGGTGCTTATACCCTCAAAAAAAAAAATACACTAGCTTCTTAAATGAAAACTAAAAAAAAAGATTTTTTTGTTACGTCGGGAAATTTTTTTCCAGGATAACCAATGTCCGTTGGGCACCTAATCCTTATGTCATAATAGATCCGAACACTTGCCTCGGATTGACTTCAATATATAATTGCTCCAGTGAATAACTAAAAAAAAATAGAAGGACGGTAGATAGTAAAGAAAAGGACTAATCATAATATCTATCTTTCAAAGATTCACTAAAAAGACAGTTGGCGGGTCTCTTTGTATGTCTTGTCCGGAAAGAGGAGGACTTAATGATTATTCGTTCGCCGGAACCAGAAGTTAAAATTGTTGTGGATAGGGATCCTGTAAAAACATCTTTTGAGGAATGGGCC